AGCCATTGGGGTTATGGATTTTCAGTTTCTGGGAGGTAGTATGGGATCCGTAGTAGGCGAAAAAATAACTCGTTTGGTTGAGTATGCTATCAATCAACGTTTACCTCTTATTTTAGTGTGTTCTTCCGGAGGAGCACGAATGCAAGAAGGAAGTTTAAGTTTGATGCAAATGGCTAAAATTTCTGCGGTTTTATGTGATTATCAATCCATTAAAAAGTTATTCTATATATCAATTCTTACATCTCCTACTACCGGTGGGGTGACAGCTAGTTTTGGTATGTTGGGGGATATTATTATTGCCGAACCCTATGCCTATATTGCATTTGCGGGTAAAAGAGTAATTGAACAAACATTGAAAAAAGCCATGCCTGAAGGTTCACAGGCGGCTGAATCTTTATTACGTAAGGGCTTGTTGGATGCAATTGTACCACGTAATACTTTAAAAGGTGTTCTGAGTGAGTTATTTCAGCTCCATGCTTTTTTTCCTTTGAACAAAAATTAAATCAAATAGAACATAGCTTATCAGAATTAAACGAAAACCCTGAAAAATGCATTTTTATTTAGAATTATTTTTTTTATGTTTACTACTCAGTAAACCTCTATCAACAAGATAAAAAGTGAATTTTTGCTTTCGGGAAGTTAAAATTCGACTAGACAAATAAAACAAAGTTTATTTTCCTCTCTTGCTTGCATATGTATAGATATCTCAAATAGAGATATATACAGATCTATAGAGAGTCTTCCATCTTTTTGCATTTCCCGAAAACTCCCTGTTTTTGGATCAGATTCTAATAAATTGTGTAGAAATTTGTAATGGAATAAAAATTTTTCTTTATTAATGACTACATAGAAATAGAAGACAAAAAGAATCATAGGGATTATGATACATCTATTTTATTTTGTTTATTTTGAAAGATGAATAAGTCCATTTATTTAGTTTGGCGCTTCTTGGACCTATTTTTATTCTATTTCTATTAGGTTGTCTATTTGTATTAGATATATATTTTTTAAAAGATACTTAAGTATAATTATATAATATATATAATAGAAATAAAAAAAATACAAGATATTCTAATATATCTTTAGAATTCAGAATATAACAATAACAGGTACAAATATTAAATTGAGGTACCCATTTTATGACAACTTTCAACAACTTACCCTCTATTTTTGTGCCTTTAGTAGGCCTAGTCTTTCCGGCACTTGCAATGGCTTCTTTATTTCTTCATATTCAAAAAAATAAGATTTTTTAGATCGGATGAGACCTAATCGTATCACTCCTTTTTTTTTTTTTACTTCGATTCGATAAGACCCATTTGGTAGAATATTGTATAACACGTAGATTCCTACAAACATAAATTAAAAAAAGCTCTTATGCATGTGTAAACGTATTATATGGGTAAATAAATTTGCGCTCTTTTGAAAAAAGTATCATCATCGGGCCGATGTATGAAATTCAAGTCAATGTATTTATTTGTATGTATATAGCTATAGGGGATCATATAAAGGAAGGAGATGTTATTTTTTTAGATATAAAAAATTCTATGAATTACTCCTAAGGTAAAGGTTCACAACAAAATAGTTGATGAGAGTCACTTTGAAAAAAAAGGAAAGTCATATTTTCTCAATCCCAAAAAATTGTATAACTGGATCTAATATATATGAGTTGGCGATCAGAATCTATATGGATAGAATTTATAACGGGGTCTCGAAAAACAAGTAATTTCTTCTGGGCCTTTATACTATTTTTAGGTTCATTAGGATTCTTATTGGTTGGAACTTCCAGTTATCTTGGTAGAAATTTTATATCGTTATTTCCGTCTCAGCAAATCATTTTTTTTCCGCAAGGGATTGTGATGTCTTTCTATGGGATCGCAGGTCTCTTTATTAGTTGCTATTTGTGGTGCACTATTTTGTGGAATGTGGGTAGTGGTTATGATCTTTTCGACCGAAAAGAAGGAATAGTGCGTATTTTTCGTTGGGGATTTCCTGGAAAAAGTCGTCGCATCTTTTTACGATTCCTTATGAAAGATATTCAGTCCATCAGAATAGAAGTTAAAGAGGGTGTTTCTGCTCGGCGTGTCCTTTATATGGAAATTCGAGGTCAAGGGGCTATTCCTTTAATTCGTACTGATGAGAATTTTACTACACGAGAAATTGAGCAAAAAGCTGCTGAATTGGCTTACTTCTTGCGTGTACCAATTGAAGTTTTTTGAAACGAATTAATTTTAAAAGACTAAACGCTTTGGCAGTAGGAAGAAAAAACTAAAGAATTTCTTTATTTTTTTTCGATTGAAGATTCATCTATTCTTTTAGGCTCATTTTTTTTGATATATTTGATAGAAAAGGAGTTTCTTCGTATAGAAATTTGAACACGTTCTTTTAGTATTGATCGAAAAAAGTCGGAATAACATCCTAGAAACAAAAATTTTTTTATTGATTCAAATTGGAAGTGTATTCTGAGTCTATTTCTGTATTCTTTATAGATTCAAAGCAAAGACTAAGTATTGAATCAAAAGAAAAAGAGAAAATGGATTCATAGGCTGAATACATTCTATTCGAATTATAATAGAAACTCATGCTCGATAGAAATATTAGATCTAATAGAATCAACAAATAAAGCAGGTTCATTAACAATTCACAGATTCAAAATGGCAAAAAAGAAAGCATTCATTCCTTTTTTTTATTTTACATCTATAGTCTTTTTGCCCTGGTTGATCTCTCTCTGCTGTAATAAAAGTTTGAAAACTTGGATTACTAATTGGTGGAATACTAGACAATGCGAAACCTTTTTGAATGATATTCAAGAAAAAAGTGTTCTAGAAAAATTCATACAATTAGAGGAACTATTCCAGCTGGATGAAATGATAAAGGAATACCCAGAAACCGATTTACAACAATTTCGTCTAGGAATCCACAAAGAAACGATCCAATTCATCAAGATACACAATGAGTTTCGTATCCATACAATCTTGCACTTCTCGACAAATCTAATATCTTTCGTTATTCTAAGTGGTTATTCCTTTTGGGGTAAGGAAAAGCTTTTTATTCTGAATTCTTGGGTTCAAGAATTCCTATATAATTTAAGTGATACAATTAAAGCTTTTTCTATTCTTTTATTAACTGATTTATGTATCGGATTCCATTCGCCTCACGGTTGGGAACTAATGATTGGTTATATTTACAAAGATTTTGGGTTTGCTCATTATGAGCAAATTTTATCTGGTCTAGTTTCTACCTTTCCAGTCATTCTTGATACAATTTTTAAATATTGGATCTTTCGTTATTTAAATCGTGTATCTCCATCACTTGTAGTGATTTATCATGCAATAAATGACTAAAAAATGATTCACTGATCCAATTCTAATCTTTCTTACCTTATACATCATAACCAAATCAAAGTCGTATTTACTTTACTCTTTTTACCCATGAGGTATTCCTTGTATATTTCAACAAAAAAATTTTCTTTTTTCAGTAAACGTAAATAGCAGAATTGTGGCTAGGGAAGTATATTATCAACCTACCTAACTTTATTGTAGAAATTTTCGGGATAAATGATTGGACCATGCAAACTAGAAAAACCTTTTCTTGGATAAAGGAAGAGATTACTCGCTCCATATCTGTCTCACTCATGATATATATAATAACTTGGGCATCCATTTCAAGTGCATATCCGATTTTTGCCCAGCAGAATTATGAAAATCCACGAGAGGCAACCGGGCGTATTGTATGTGCCAATTGCCATTTAGCTAATAAGCCCGTGGATATTGAGGTTCCACAAGCGGTACTTCCTGATACTGTATTTGAAGCAGTTGTTAAAATTCCTTATGATATGCAACTAAAACAAGTTCTAGCTAATGGTAAAAAAGGAGCTTTGAATGTGGGAGCTGTTCTTATTTTACCGGAGGGGTTTGAATTAGCCCCCCCTGATCGTATTTCACCCGAGATGAAAGAAAAGATAGGAAATCTGTCTTTTCAGAATTATCGCCCCAATAATAAAAATATTCTTGTGATAGGTCCTGTTCCTGGTCAAAAATATAGTGAAATAACCTTTCCTATTCTTGCCCCAGACCCTGCTACTAATAAAGATGTTCACTTCTTAAAATATCCTATATACGTAGGCGGAAACAGGGGAAGGGGTCAGATTTATCCTGATGGCAGCAAAAGTAACAATACAGTTTATAATGCTACGGCAGGAGGGATAATAAGTAAAATTTTACGAAAAGAAAAGGGGGGATACGAAATAACCATAGTGGATGCATCGAATGGACGCCAAGTGATTGATATTATTCCTCGAGGCCTAGAACTTCTTGTTTCAGAGGGCGAATCCATTAAACTCGATCAACCATTAACGAGTAATCCTAATGTGGGTGGATTTGGTCAGGGGGATGCGGAAATAGTACTTCAAGATCCATTACGTGTCCAAGGACTTTTGTTCTTCTTAGGATCGGTTGTTTTGGCACAAATCTTTTTGGTTCTTAAAAAGAAACAGTTTGAGAAGGTTCAATTATCCGAAATGAATTTTTAGATCTGTCTATTTAGCTTTATAAAAGTCGTAAAAAAGAACCAAAAATTTATGAAAAGCCTTTTGCCTCTCTTTAGATTTTCTATTCCTTTTCGACCAGATGTCAGGAATTACTTGTATCATAGTCCTAATCCTAGTATGTATATTGAGAAGAATTCACTTTACCCCTTTTCTTTATTTTTCAATACAAATTTTTTTTTATGGGAAGGGGTGCGATGTAACTCTGTCGTTATTGACCAATTGAAATTGATAGAATGTAGCAATAATCAAGAGTTTTTTTTCTATTAGAATGGAAAAATTTGACTATATACTAAAATAAGATAAGGAAAGCAAGCGCAGAAAAAAAGAGGGAACCATAAATCGGCGACACAACAAAATTTAGGGAGTATTATTTGTCTTGCTAGTCTTCGACACAAGAAAAGGAATTTTAGACATCCTTTTCTTGTGTCGATCTTGTCCTTCTTGATTCCATTCG